TTTCGGAGGTCTACAGCCATTATGTGGCATAGGGGTTACATCCCGTACGAAAGTTAATAGTATACCACTTCTACGAATAGCTCGTAATGCTGCGTCTCTTCCGAGACCGGGACCTTTTATCATGACTTCTGCTCGTTGCATACCTTGATCAACTACTGTACGAATAGCATTTGCTGCAGCAGTTTGAGCGGCAAAGGGTGTCCCTCTTCTCGTACCCTTGAATCCACAAGTACCGGCCGAGGACCAGGAAACCACCCGCCCCCGCACATCTGTAACTGTGACTATGGTATTATTGAAACTTGCTTGAACATGAATAACTCCCTTTGGTATTCTACGTGCACTCTTACGTGAACCAATACGTACATTCCTACGTGAACCAGTTCTCGGTATAGCTTTTGCCATATTGTATCATCTCATAAATATGAGTCAGAAATATATGGATATATCCATTTTATGTCAAAACAGATTTCTTATTTGTACATTGAGCCCTTTAGCGGGTCTGATTATCCTTGTCTTTGTTTATGTCTCGGGTTGGAACAAATTACTATAATGCGCCCCCGCCTACGGATTAGTCGACATTTTTCACAAATTTTTCGAACGGAAGCTCTTATTTTCATATTTGTCATTCCTTATCTTAATTCTTTTTTGGTAGAAAATAAGTTTCTTGAAATTTTGCATCTCGAATCGTATCGAATAAAAATGACCTAATCTTTCGAATCCTTGTTTCGGAGTCGATAAATTATACGTCCTCTGGTTGAATCATAACGACTTACTTCAATTTTGACTTTATCTCCTGGCAGTATCCGTATAAAACTACGTCGGATCTTTCCTGAAACGTAACCTAGAATCAGATCTTCATTATCTAACCGAACTCGGAACATGCCATTGGGAAGCGATTCAGTAATTAAACCTTCATGAATCCATTTTTGTTCTTTCATTTCAGGTAAAGTCCCCCTGAAGTATCAATTAATGGAGGAAAGACGATATTAGACAACTCACCCCCTTTCTTTTTTTTTTTACAAATAGGAAGAGGTTTCGGATCCCATTTGGATATTAAATGGATTACCATATATAACACAAAATTTCTCCACCGATTCGTTCTAGTCGAGCCTCCCGGTCTGTCATTATACCCCGAGAAGTAGAAAGAATTACAATTCCCATCCCACCTAAAATTCTAGGAATTCGTTGAGAGTTAGAATAGATTCGTAAACCGGGTCTACTGATCCGTTTTAAATTTAAAAAATTTCTAAAATTTCTATAGGGTCTTTTCCCATTCCTTCTATGTCGAAGGGTTAAAACCAAAAAATATTTGTTTTTTTCTCGATGTTTTCTGACGTTTTCGATAAAACCCTCTCGGAAAAGTATTTTAACAATATTTTCGGTAATATTAGTAGATGCTATGCGAACAACTCTTTTTCTATCCATATCAGCATTTCGTATAGAGGTTATTATCTCAGCAATAGTGTCTCTACCCATGATGAACTAAAATTATTGGTGTCTCAAAATTGGATATAATCAACATGTTTTTCTTTTTTTTTATTGATTTATGAATAGGAATTTTGCAAGGTATATGCGTGAGACACAATCTACGAATTAATCTAGTTCTTAATCTATTTCTTTCAAATACCCCAAAGATATCACGATCTCATTTTATTTTATAATACCTCGGGAGCTAATGAAACTATTTTAGTAAAATTCAATTTTCTCAATTCACGGGGGATTGCCCCAAAAATTCGAGTTCCTTTTGGATTTCCTTCTTGATCAATCACAACTGCAGCATTGTCATCATATCGTATTATCATACCGCTGTCACGTTTTAGTTCTTTACAGGTACGAACAATTACAGCTCTCACTACTTCTGATTTTTCTAGGGGCATATTTGGTACTGCTTCTTTAATCACAGCAACAATAACGTCACCAATATGAGCATATCGACGATTACTAGCTCCTATGATTCGAATACACATCAATTCTCGAGCCCCGCTGTTATCCGCTACATTTAAATGGGTCTGAGGTTGAATCATATCAAATTTTTTGTTTATTCTTCCAATGCAAAGGATGAAGAAAATAAAAGAAATATTGTTTGTCCAAAAAAAGAAACCTGCGTTTTTGTTTTATCCCTAAGATTCATCTCTGTCGGTTCTACATTTTTATCCCGAAATAATAAATTGAGTTCGTATAGGCATTTTAGATGCTGCTATTAAAATAGCCCTTCTAGCTATATTTTCGGTTACTCCACCCATTTCATATAGTATTCGCCCCGGTTTAACAACAGCTACCCAATATTCAGGGGATCCTTTCCCCGAACCCATACGTGTTTCAGCAGGTCTTACTGTAACTGGTTTGTCTGGAAATATACGGACCCATATTTTTCCACCACGGCGTGCATTTCGTGTCATTGCTCGTCGACCTGCTTCGATTTGTCTAGATGTGATCCAAGCAGGTTCAAGTGCCTGAAGAGCATATTTACCGAAACAAATATGATTACCTCGATAAGATA